TTGGAATGACTCGAAATACTTGTTAATGTAATAATAAAACCTAGCAAGACCAACCAACAGGTTAGGTTTCGTGACAATAAAAAGGTTTATTTTGAAGCAAACCTACAAAATGGGGCATAGTTTAGTGGTAGAGTCGGCTGAATCGTAAATGATCTACAGAAGATACTTCGAATGGAATCACGCGTTGTCGAACGATTCGACAGACAAAATCTCCCCATCCAAAAACCAACTCATAGAAATAGAAGAGGGCGCAAACGTTGATACATTTCGGACCAATTATTGTCTCTGAAATAATGAATTGGGGTTATTGTTCTGCCAAAAGGCGATACGTCGGGGGATTCCTAACTCATCCAAGTTCAAATGGGCCCCTATTACATAAAGTCTGCATTGGTAGAAGTAGAATTGGAATGATGAACAACTGGATTGGGGTAGATTGGAATAGAAAAAAAAATAAGTATTGTACAGAAACAGAAAAATGACTACTTGCTTTGCTAAGCCGGTTATACGAAGAAAAGCCTATTGTACAATGAAACTTACCAAAGAGCTTCATTTTTGAAACTCTGGTTTTTCTACAAATACAAGAACAAGAATAGGCCCTAGATCACTTACTATTCGATTTGATTTGGTTGGGTTAGGTTGGAGTTTTTCTTGAGCCAGCCCATGTTATGATTTTGACTTCATAAATTGACTTTGGTATACCAAAGCAAAGGTGTATCACTAAATCCTGGATCATGAACAATAAAGAAAAAAGTCGTATGTCATTCACACACGAAGATTAATGAAGAAGAATGGATTTTTTTTATCCAAGATTTGAACCGATCCGGTTGGATCCATTGGAATAAATTCTTGTTTTCATGCCCCGAGGGATCTCCGTGATCCTGTGGGAATGATTCCATTTCTATGGAACAATCAACCGGCCGGCCACGCGCACTAATTAGGAAATGAATACAAAAATGTATAGGGCTATACGGACTCGAACCGTAGACCTTCTCGGTAAAACAGATCAAACTGATTATTATCGAAATGATTCGAACTGTTTCAAAGACCCAACATGCGTTTTTTTTTGCATTGGGCTCCTTCATTAACTGATAGAAAGATCGGCTAGTCCACCATATTTGTTTCTTGACAGGAAGATAACGAGATGGCTCCATGCGCTCGGATTCATTATTTGTATTCTGATCCAGGAGCAATACCAAAGTGTTTCAAAGAAGGGTTACCCTGACGTAGGTCTGCCTCCGGCCTAGATCAACCTAAGTTAAATGGAGTCTCTATCGATCCGTCCCAAGAGTCAAATATGATACTTCATACACCTTAAAGTTCATAGGACGAAAAGAGGTTATTTTGAGGTCCTTATACTCATTATGCCTAGCATTGAATAGACTGGGTATTCACCTTATCAATGATCAAACCAATGATGGGTTCTATTTGGTACCTGAATTGGCACCTGAATCGGACCGAACCAAATTTTTGTCATGCTATTGTTCTCTTGTTCCTCGAATCCATGGAGTAAGACATCGATTTCTCAATAAGATCAATTCTGTTGATTGCATGATGGGCTCCTCTGAAAAAGCATTGGCGCGCGTGTAAACGAGGTGCTCTACCTAACTGAGCTATAGCCCTTGTCATAGACATATTAACATCTAGATAATTTCTTGTCAAGATGGATATTCCATAATCCCACATGATAGCTCTCTGACCCGTTTCCTGCCAAGGATTGGTATTGCTGAGAAGTCATATTCTGTCTATAATCTCCGATGTGATTGGTCCCATTTTTTCTTTCTCTTTGTGATGATAAATGACCTACTTAACCCAGTGGTTAGAGTATTGCTTTCATACGGCGGGAGTCATTGGTTCAAATCCAATAGTAGGTAGAACTTATTAGATACCATTGACTCTGGTATCTAATAAGTTTTTCTACCCACCTTCTTTTCTTTTTTTATGGATTTTGTACCCTTTCCCTATTATCCTCCCACTACTCATACTCATATTTGTATTTTTTTTTTTTTGTTCGTTACATCAGATTACACTTGAGTGTATCCAATTGGCGGAATCCAAATAGGGTGTATAAACAGAACTTCTTTTGATTATTCTGATGCATCGACTAGTACGAAATAACATTGATAGCCTCTACTCGTGTCCTAGCTCGTCTAAGAGCTAGATTCGCCTCAATTGCTTGTCTCTTGCCTTCAGCTCTACTCAAGTTAGCTTCAGCTATTTCAAGAGTTCGCTGAGCTTCTTGTGGATCAATGTCACTACCCTTCTCTGCATCATTTACTAAAATGGTGATCTCATTATTGCCTATTCTAGCGAAACCGCCCATCACAGCCATCGTTACCCATTGGTCGTTGAGGCGTATTCTCAAAATACCTATATCTACAGCTGTGGCAATAGGGGCGTGGTTTGGTAATACGCCAATTTGGCCACTATTAGTAGATAAAATGATTTCTTTCACTTCTGAATCCCAAATAATTCGATTAGGAGTCAGTACACAAAGATTTAA